TTTTTAATTCATTAAAAAAGAGAGTGGTTTTATTCGAAGCGCTTCGTGATTTTCAACCAATTATGTGCTTCAATATAATTACCTGGAGTAAGCGCTATAGCTTGTTTCCAATACTCAGCAGCTTGATCGGACCAAGCTTCCGCAATTTCAGAATCACCCTGTAGAATGGCCTGTTCTCCCCGGTCGGAATAGGTGGTTCCTTCCCTTAGAACCGTACTTGAGAGTTTCCTATCTCATACGGCTCAAAAATCGATTCTTTTTGTGTCCTATCTTAATCTACCCTATGCTAACTGAATTAGATTTCTCATAAACCTATCCCATTTTTTCTTGGGTTAACCAGAAGAAGTTAATTACATAAGTTTCAAACCCTAATTTTGATCAATAATCAGAATCAGTTTGATCTTTTCTCCCACCTTCAGAAGAATGAAGCATAGGTATCCCCACAATATCGTTAGAATTTTCTGAAAGGTAACTATCTCGGTTTCATATATGGAATTCATATAGAATCTTTGAAAAAGACTTTTTTCCATAAGAAAAAAGAACTTACTATCTTTGGGATCTGATGCTACACCGCTGCTCAATACCTTAGTGGATTGACTCTATTACATAAGTTGATTCCTAACTTTTGTCCCATATCATGACATAAGTAAGCAGTTCTTAACTGTATCGACTCAATAGCTCGCTAATTGATCTTTACGGTGCTTTCTCTATCAATTTGATCCTTTATCCATAGAATATAGTATATAGGCTGCACTCATTTTTTTTTCTTCCTATTTTGGTTCTCGTGAAGTCTCTTTCCTTGCTACAGCTGATAAAAATCGTTGCTTTGGACGATGCATTATGTAGAAAGCCTATTTTTTCTAGTATTTACTAGCCAATTTGATCTTTGCTTTTTTTCCTTATTTCTATAGTGGAGATAGTCGCACGTAATGACAGATCACGGCCATATTATTAAAAGCTTGTGGTAAGAATGGGTTTCGTTCTAGTGCCCGGAAATAATATTCCAAAGCCTTTGTATGCTCTCCATTGCTTGTGTGTATAAGGCCTATGTTATAGAGTATATAACTTCGATCATAGGGATCAATTTCTGGTCGCGTAGCTTCATAATAATTCTGTAAAGCTTCCGCATAATTTCCTTCGGATTGAGCCAACATCCGTTACGGTCGTTCATTCTATTCAAAAAATCTCCGTTCCAGAACCGTACATGAGATTTTCATCTCATACGGCTCCTCCCTTCTGCGCATAGTACTAAGGGGAATAATCCATAGAATAAAAATTGAACTATTCTCATCTCATTATGAACTGAAAGGAACTAGTATTTTTACAAGAAATCTCTAGCCAGCCTTCCCGCAAGAGGTTTTTTCTTAACACCAATCATATTAGTGTTAGATATAAATGGTAACTCCAACAATTTCTTTGTTCTCAACGCCTTCTATTTCCAGGAATTAGTCACTTCAACGATCTTTGATGGTTATACGGGTATCCAAAGTACAAACGAGATGGATGTTTGTTGTCCCAACCATTCTTGTTAGTCCCGATACCGATAAGGAAAGGGGGAATTTATAACAAAGTTTTTGTGTTGTTGATTCCTAGGTGTAGTGCTTTTTCCCTTATGCCGTCTATTGGTACTGATGTAGTGTAGGATTGACCCGCAATACAGAACCCATAGGTGTAACCTTTCGCTCAATACTCAAATCAACAATTGAAACATCTGAGGCTGCATCAATCGAGGATACACGATAGAAGGAATTGTTCTATCTCCAAACTTCACCTTCACCGAGCGTAGGTTTATTTCAAGAATTTCGTTCTTTCTATACCGAACCGCGTCTCTTTCTCGTAAGACTGAGGTGAGGGCTAAAAAAAACAAGAAAAAAGAATCAAATCGCACCATCTCTGTAATAGGTAAATGCCTTTTTTTCTCCTGAAGTTGTCGGAATTATTCGTAATAAGATATTGGCTACAATTGAAGAGGTCTTATCAATAAAATTTCCATTTATATTAGATCTAGGCATAATTAGCAATCCATTCTAGAATTCTTTTCATTACCCCTGGGGAAAATGATCCCACAAACAAAGCAAAGGAATTATACAGTACGAAATAACATAAAAACAGACTAATTTTATTCTAATAAATAGATATTAAATAGATATGGGCTTTCCACTTAAATTGTCCCCTTTTGTTTGGGAAAGATATGAGATATTGGAATCAGATTGATTTCATTCCCATTTTTGTAGTATACCAATGAGCGGAACTATTACTATTTCATCTAAGTTAAATAACCAAGGACTTTTTTTACTACAGATTCTGATAACTCGAGAAGTTTTGATTTGGTTATGATCCAAAGAGAAAAAAGAATGGAATAATCATTCCATGAAAAAATAGAGTAGAGTAACCATACCTTCTGTTTGCATAACGTGTATACACCACGCCATACAATCGAAATATCAAAATCCATGGGACGATTCATAAATTTGGAATAGATCCGCGGGGTAGCTGATGAATGAGAGAAGTTTTTGTTGAGAAATATTAAATGGGAAAGGAATTCTTCCTATGGAACTAGTGATCGGTCGTACCTGTACTGCAGTAATATGAATAACTCGCTATTCACTCAGTTTCTGGTCAATAATAAGATTATGTAGGAGAGATGGCCGAGTGGTTCAAGGCGTAGCATTGGAACTGCTATGTAGGCTTTTGTTTACCGAGGGTTCGAATCCCTCTCTTTCCGTTTCTGTTAATTCACCAATGTTATCGACCACAATGTATCAAATCAAATAACAATTGAAACCATTATTCCAGCAATAAGACCCTTATTTGATAGAAATTCTCTATTCCTAATTATTGTGGTTATAAAATAGGAAAGAGCAAAAAAGAAAAAAATCCTACTGTTGATCCATTTGTGATAGGTGAAAAAATGCGGATGGATTAAGGCCCTTAGATCTATTTAGTTCGGCGAAAAGGGGACAAAATTCTATGAACCTTTCTTTCTTAATTTTGTTAGGTTCAAGTCTGACGAGAATAATATTCTACGACTAACAACTCATTTATTTGCAAACCGATCCATTTACTATCTATTATTTGATTTACTAATCCTTTATATTGGAATGAGTCAATAGTCAAATGTTTTGGCAATTCCTCATGGACGGATGAAGCAATATAATTTTGAATCAGGCCTTTTGATCTTTGGTTATCCTTCGCAGTAATAGTATCTCGGGGTTTGCAACGATAACTTGGTATATCCACTATACGACCATTAACTAAAATATGTCTATGGTTAACCAATTGCCTGGCTCCGGGGATGGTCGAAGCCATACCCAATCGAAAGAGGATGTTATCCAAACGCATTTCAAGTAGTTGTAGTAAAACCTGACCCGTTGACCCTTTGGCTTTTCCAGCGATATGTACATATCTAAGTAATTGTCGTTCTGTCAGACCATAATGAAAACGCAATTTCTGTTTTTCTTCTAAACGAATACGATATTGTGATTTTTTCCCAGAACGCAATTGGTTTTTAAGATCACTTCCGGATCTAGGTCTTTTACTAGTTAGTCCTGGTAAAGCTCCCAGACGGCGTATTTTTTTAAAACGAGGTCCTCGGTAACGAGACATAAAGACTCCTTTTTTTTATTTTATTGAAATTTCATTTTACACAATAAATCTAAATTTAAACTGAACTAAAGGATAAACAAAGCAAAATCGACTGATGAAGTACTACAAAAAAAAATGAATTGTATCAACATCTAGATTTTTTGTATTTGTATATATATATATATAGGAAGTTGAGGCTCCGTTTGATGATTTGTTCTGTAGAGATCTAATTGCTCTAATCCATTTTTAGTAATAATTGCAAGTTACCACGACATAATAGATCGCTGATCCAGCATTTTATTTGAAGAAAAGGAGAGATTATCAATCTCGGAAAAATAGATAGAGAAAAAGCCGGCTATCGGAGTCGAACCGATGACCATCGCATTACAAATGCGATGCTCTAACCTCTGAGCTAAGCGGGCTCACATAAGAGAAAAATTGCGTAACAAATAGAAATATTGTATAGGAATTCCGGAAAATGTCGGATCTTAGCTATTAATTTCATATGAACTAAACTAATTAATAGAGTTCTATAGCTAGAAGTTCGAAGTTCTAAGCTAAGTTCCTTTTAGAAATAATTAAAATAAAAAAAGAAAATAATAAAAAAATAATAAATATAAAATATAATAAAGTAATATTAATAAATTATTAAAAAATATTTCATCAATCATAACCATAATATATGATCATATCAAATTCAATTGGGAATTCTAATTAGAATAAATAGAATTTTTCTTAAAGCTTAACTAAAGCAGTTATAGATAGTAAATTATGTTAATTTCATTATAGCGGATCGGTCCTAAGAAAAGAATAAGATAAGGATAAAGATACAATCTAAATTAGATTGAGACATTATTCTGGTTTCATTTTGAAAAGGAGGAAATAGGACGAAAAAAAAAAAAGAATGAATATCGAACGTTACAGTATTACAAATCGCACTGTAAAAATGAAAGGGAGAGATAAAATAGATATGGGATATATCTATTCATCTTGAATTGAAAATACATCAATGATAGAATTATTTCTGATTGAAATAAACAAGGTTTATCCAATAGAAATGAACTGATATAGGATGGTCAAAAAAAGAAAATAGCAGCCTTTTCGATATAGAAATCATTAGATAATGAATTCAACGGTTTCAAAAAAAGAAATAAATGAAAGAGATGGATGAAATTATAAATGTATCTTGGTCTCAAAGAAAAGGGAAAGGGGGATATGGCGAAATTGGTAGACGCTACGGACTTGATTGGATTGAGCCTTGGTATGGAAACCTGCTAAGTGGTAACTTCCAAATTCAGAGAAACCCTGGAATTAAAAATGGGCAATCCTGAGCCAAATCTTTCTTTTGGGAAAACAAGGGTATAAAACTAGAATAAAAAAGGATAGGTGCAGAGACTCAATGGAAGCCGTTCTAA